TTTTTCATAACAATTTCGATTAGAAATGCATTTTCCAGCATTTGACTCCGTACCGCTGAACGATTCAACCGCACATTTGAAAAATAGCCCAAAAGGTGAAATGAACCCTCGGAGAATTGGTTTATTTGGATTGTTCTTGGTTGAGACCAAACATCAAAATTATATTGCCATAAACGGATAAGATAATTTTTCCATTTATTCATCAAAAGAGACGCATTCTTTGAAGCCAAAATATATTTTTCTTGATATCTAACATAATGAATGAAAAGCTCCTTGAAGAATGATAAGGTAGACGAAAAATCCTTAGCAAAGACTTCTAAAAAATGTTCTATTTTTCCATAGAAATAGATTCGTTCAAAAAGAAGGCTAAAAGATGTTAATCGTAAATGAGAGGATTTGTTACGTAGAAAAAGGAAAATAGATTCGTATTCACATACATAAAAATTATATAGGAACAAGAAAACTCTTAGATTACTTTTTGAAAAAGTAGAAATCGATTTTTTTGGAGTAATAAGATTATTCCAATTACAATATTCATAAAAAAACAACCTTAATAAGTGAAACAAAGGGGCATCTTTAGCCCAGTATCGAAAGACTTGAACCAAGATTTCCAGATGGATAGGATAGGGTATTCGTGCATCTGACACATAATTTAAATATTTTAATTTATCTTCGAAAAACGGAAAAATGGAATGAATTGATCGCAAATTTTTATAATATTTTATGATTTTTGACTCCTCTGAGGAAGAGTTTAATTGTAGGGAAAGTGGAATTTCCACGACGATGGCAAAACCTTCTGATATTATTTGAGAATACAAATTTTTATTATAACTCAAAAATTGATTTTTTTTAGAATCATTAGCCGAAATAATCAAATGATTCTGTTGATCCATTCGAGTAATTAAACGTTTTACAATTAGTAAACTAGATTTATTATCATAAAAAATAGATCCATTAAAATCATGACCATAAACGAGTCCATAAATATACTCCCGAAAAATGAGTGGGTATAGGAAGTGCTGTTGGCGAGAGATATCTAGTTCTAAATATACTTGATATTCCTCCATTTTTGACATTAAATTTGGTCAAAGGATCAGGGATTCATTAGATTCTCAAATAATACATAGTGCGATACAGTCAAAACAAGGTATTATTATTATTATATATTTGAATATTCGAATTAGAATAAAAAACGAATATGAATAGATACCTAGAAAACAAGTAAAAAAAAAAAAAACCATCAACGGACTCTTTCTCCTCGCTTTTTCCATCGAATCGTGTCGTGCTCTAGGATAAGAAGCCAGTTAGAAATCCTTTATTTTCTCAGCCCAATCGCTCTTTTTATTTTTGGAAAAAAAAAAAAAAAATATCTTTATCAATATACTCTTTCTTGTACACATTTATCGCCATCCCATAATGGAGAATAGCTATATAGTTAGGACTAATAACAAAAATAAATCAAAAATATATTATATTCGTGGCAAAAGCTTTTCCCACATCAAGCACGAATTTATTTTTAACATACAATTAGATGGGACAATCATTCAAATAAAAAGGGAAAGCTGGTTACTTTTTGTTTACCTATAATTTGAGCCACCAAGGAGAGCTCTATCCCTTTATTAATTCAACCCAACTGAATTTTTTTGTTTCGATCGAAGAAATTCAAACAAAAATTTTCGACGGATCCATTGATCTAATAAGAATTGAATAATTTTTTATTCACCATTCTATTGGTACGACATGCTGTTTTTTCCATTCATTCCTTTCTGGATCAGTCGTGGTCTTACAAACTCTACCGATGGTATGGACGAACCAATTGCTTCGTAGAAATGTGTAAAAAATGGAGTCGCACTTAAAAGCCGAGTACTCTACCGTTGAGTTAGCAACCCTAATAATAAACAAAAAAAATAGAATGTGTCTATTTAATCACAATAAAAAAGCCTATGGAACGCTAACGTGAATAAATTGATCGAGATTTATTCACGATCGGATTATATTTGTTTGATACGTTGTTGTCAATATGAGTGTTGAAAAACCACTACAATCGAGAAAACAAACGGATTAAAATTAAAAAAAATGAAATCTTAATCTTAACCGAATCTTAATATTATTAATATTTATATTATTAAATAGATTATTCAATTTTATTATTATTATAAATTAAAAATAGAAATTCTATTCTAAATTAAAAAATTATAGAAAAAAACTTCTTAATAGTCCCCCCTGTTGTGTGAAATTCACATCGAAAAACGAAATAGTCGCTCTCCCTTAAGACTCGGAAGAACCCCTTTCGTAAAATCTCGTTTGCTTAATAAATAAGTTTCTACTCGAACACGAAAGGACGAAAAAAAGCAATGCAATATAATATACAAGACGGGTAACAAAAAAAAGTTATGATATTTGGCTCGATCTATGATCCGAAGGGATAGAAAAGAATACATCAATCGTAACGATCCCTAGGATTCATTATGGATACAACCCAAGAATAAGAATAGAAACG